CTTTCTTTTGAGATGATGAAATTCATTGTTAAAAACAAGAGGTATAAAAAAACAAGAGAATTCAAAATTTCGGATTATACAAAGGAAAATCAGAAAAAAAAAGAGGAAGAAAAAAGAGAGGAGCAAGCACGAATCGAAATAGCGGAAGCCTGGGATAGCATTCTATTCGCTCAAGTAATAAGGGGTTCCATATTAGTAACTCAATCTTTTCTTAGAAAATATATTATATTACTTTCATTGATAGTAACGAAAAATATAGTTCGTATGTTATTATTTCAACTTCCCGAATGGTCTGAGGACCTAAAGGATTGGAATAGAGAAATGCATATTAAATGTACCTATAATGGGGTTCAATTATCCGAAACAGAATTTCCAAAAAACTGGTTGACAGACGGTATTCAAATAAAGATTCTGTTTCCCTTTTGCCTTCAACCTTGGCACAGATCGAAGATAGGATTCCTTCAGAATCAGAAAGAGATGTTGAAAAAGAAAGAACAAAAAAACGATTTTTGTTTTTTAACAGTATGGGGGATGGAAACTGAAATTCCTTTTGGTTCTCCCCGAAAACAACGTTCATTTTTTAAACCTATTTTAAAAGAACTAAAAAAAAAAATTATAAAATCGCAAAAAAAGTCTTTTCTAGTTATACAGTTTTTAAAAGAAAAAACAAAAATTTTTCGAAATGTCTCACAAGAAAGAAAAAAATGGGTCAGCAAAAACATTCTATTTGTAAAAGAAATAATAAAAAAACTTTTAAAAAAAAACTCAATTGTATTATTTGTATTACCAGAAATATCGGAATTGAGTCAAATTAAAAAAGAAAAAGATTCGACAATCAATAATAGGATGATTCAAGAATCGCCTATTCAAATTCGATTTATGAGTTTGACAGATTATTCATTGACAGAAAAAAAAATGAGGGATCTGTCTGATAGAACAAAAACAATCAGAAATCAAATAGAAAAAATTACAAAAGATAAGAAAAAGAATTTTTTAATTCTGGAAAGAAATATTAGTTGGAATAAAATAAGTTCTCTCGCTAAACTAATAATATCAATAAAAAAAAATTGGCAGAAATTAAAAAGACAAAATATTCGATTAATCCGTAAATCATATTATATTCTAATATTTTTAATTGAAAGGATATATATAGATATTGTTCTATGTATCATTAATATTCCCAGGGTGAATACACAACTTGTTTTTGAATTATCAAGAAAACTCATTGATAAATATATTTATAATAATGAAACAAATAAAGAAACAATTGATAAAACAAATAAAAATACAATTCGCTTTATTTTAACTATAAAAAATTTGTTTTCTGATATTAGTAATAGAAATTCAAAGATTTTTTGTGGCCTCTCCTCCTTATCCCAAGCATATGTATTTTATAAATTATACCAAACAAAAGTTATTAAGTTATATCAGCTAAGATATGTTCTTAAATATCACGAAACATCTCTTTTTCTTAAGAATGAGATAAAGAATTCTTTTAAAACACAAGGACTATTTCATTCTGAATTAAAACAGAAGAATTCGGGAATAGATCAATGGAAAAATTGGTTACGAAGTCATTATCAATACGATTTATCTTCTATTAGATGGTATCGGCTAGTACCACTAAAATGGCGAAATAGACTCACTCAACGACGTATGAATCAAAATCCAAAATTAAACAAAACTTATTTGGCGGAAAAAGAACGATTAATTCATTACAAAAAATTGAATGAATTTGATTCAAATTCATTACCGAATCAAAAATATAACTTTAAAAAATACTATGGATATGATCTTTTCTCTTATAAATTTCTGAATTATAAAGATCAGAAAGATTCATATATTTATGTATCACCATTATGTATAAATAAAAAAGAAGAGATTCCTTATAATTACAATATAGATAAACAAAAATTATTTCATATACCAGGAAGTATGATCCCTACCCCTAATTATCTAGGAGAAAATAATATTCGGAATCTTGACAAATTTACAGATAGAAAATTTTTTGATTGGAGAATTTTCCATTTTTATCTTAGAAATAAAGTAGATATTGAGTCTTGGATCGATATCGCTACCGATAGTAAAAAAAATACTAACGATGGGTTTAATAATTATCAACTAATTGATAAAAAAGGCCTTTTTTTTCTTTCAATTTCTAAAAATCACGAAATCAATCCATCCAATCAAAAAAAAAACCTTTTTGATTGGATGGGACTGAATGAAGAAATACTAAGTCGTCGCATATCAAATATGAAACTTTGGTTCTTCCCAGAATTTGTACTACTTTTTAATACATATAAAATTAAACCGTGGATCATACCAATCAAATTACTTCTTTTCAATTTTAATAGAAATGAAAATTTTAGTGAAAATAAAAACATCACTAGAAACAAAAAGGGGGACCCTCTTCTATTATCGAATGATAAAAAATCTATTGAATTAGAAAACCGAAATCACGAAGAAAAAGAATCTACAGGCCAAGGGAATCTTGAATCAGATGCACAAAACCAAGACAATCTTGGATCAGTTCTCTCAAACCAAGAAAAAGATATTGAAGAAGATTATGCGGGCCAAAATAGGGATATAAGAAAACGTCGAAAGAAAAAGCAATACAAGAGCAACACGGAAGCAGAGCTTGATTTCTTCCTAAAAAGATATTTACGTTTTCAATTAAGATGGAATGATTCTTTCAATCAAAAAATAATCAATAATATCAAAGTATATTGTCTCCTACTTAGAATGATAAATCCAAGAGAAATTTCTATATCCTCTATTCAAAGGGGAGAGATGAGTTTAGATATTCTGATGATTCAAAAGGATTTCACTTTTACCGAATTGATAAAAAAAGGAATATTAATTATCGAACCAGTTCGTTTGTCGATAAAAAATGACGGGCAATTTATTATGTATCAAACTATAAATATTTCATTAGTTCATAAGAAAAAGCCCCTAATTAATCAAAGATACCGAGAAAGAAAGTATGTTGATAAGAACCCTTTTGAGAAATCCATTCCAAGACATCAAAGAATGATTGAAAATCAAAACAAAAATCATTATGATTTGTTTGTTCCTGAAACAATTTTATCCGCTAAACGGCGTAGAGAATTACGAATTCTAATTTGTTTCAATTCACAGACTAGAAATGTTATGTGCAATAACGTCAAAAACAAAAAATGGGGTAAAATCTTGTATAAAGGTAAACGTTTTAATAAAGATAAAAAGAAAATAATTAAATTAAAGTTCTTTCTTTGGCCTAATTATCGATTAGAAGATTTAGCTTGTATGAATCGATATTGGTTTGACACCAATAATGGAAGCCGTTTCAGTATGGTAAGGATACATATGTATCCACGATTTCAAATTCGTTAATGATATGTTTTTACATTATCTCACAGACTACCCTATTGGATATATCAAAGAAAGAGATGCACACATTCCATTCTGATACATGAGAATGGATGTCTCAATACCCATTAGATTTAGAAATGAATCAAAAAATTCTTCTTTTTTTTTATATTAAAGTTAGTTCAATTTTTGTCTTATTTTCGAAGTGTAGAAATATATCATCCTTTCATATTCCTATCCAAAAAAACAAAATTTGAAAATTGATTCATTTTATTTGATAAAATTTGGATAATAAAGAAATTAAGATTTTTGTGTATACCAAACTGTCATTATTCTTACTGATCAGTAAAATTTATTTCTTTTTTTATTATTAAATTAAAAAAAGAGGATAGAAGATTTCGTTTTATGATAAAAAATTCATTCATTTCAGTTATTTCACAAGAAGAAAAAAAAGAAAATAGGGGGTCTGTTGAATTTCAAATAGTTAGTTTCACCAATAAGATACGAAGACTTACTTCCCATTTGGAATTGCACAGAAAAGACTATTTATCTCAAAGAGGTCTACGGAAAATCCTGGGAAAACGCCAACGGCTACTGTCTTATTTTTCAAAGAAAAATAGAGTCCGTTATAAAGAATTAATTAGTCAACTGGATATTCGGGAATCAAAAACTCGTTAAAGAAGTCACTTGAATTATTTGATTTATTAGATCTTGAATCTTAAATTTTGATGAACTTCTTTTTGTTTTCAGCAATTCATGAAAGAATGAATCGAGGAATAACCTATGAATGGAACAACTACAAGAAAAGACCTCATGATGGTCAATATGGGACCTCACCACCCATCAATGCATGGTGTTCTTCGACTCGTCCTTACTCTAGACGGTGAGGATGTTATTGATTGTGAGCCAATATTGGGTTATTTACACAGAGGGATGGAAAAAATTGCGGAAAACCGAACAGTTATACAATATTTGCCTTATGTAACACGTTGGGACTATTTGGCTACTATGTTCACAGAGGCAATAACCGTAAATGGGCCAGAACAGTTGGGGAATATTCAAGTACCTAAAAGAGCCAGTTATATCAGAGTAATTATGTTAGAGTTGAGTCGTATAGCTTCTCATCTATTATGGCTTGGCCCTTTTATGGCAGATATTGGCGCACAGACTCCCTTTTTCTATATTTTCAGAGAAAGAGAATTAGTATATGATCTATTCGAAGCTGCCACCGGTATGAGAATGATGCATAATTATTTTCGTATCGGAGGAGTCGCGGCCGATCTACCTCATGGATGGCTAGACAAGTGTTTGGATTTCTGTGATTATTTTTTAACAGCGGTTTCTGAATATCAAAACCTTATTACACGAAATCCTATTTTTTTAGAACGAGTTGAGGGAGTGGGCATTATTAGCGGGGAAGAGGCAAAAAATTGGGGTTTATCAGGACCAATGCTACGAGCTTCCGGAATACAATGGGATCTTCGTAAAGTTGATCATTATGAATGTTACGACGAATTTGATTGGGAAATCCAGTGGCAAAAAGAGGGGGATTCATTAGCTCGTTATTTAGTACGAATCAGTGAAATGACGGAATCTATAAAAATTATTCAACAGGCTCTAGAAGGAATTCCAGGCGGTCCCTATGAGAATTTAGAAACCCGAAGCTTTGATAGAGAAAAGGATCCAGAATGGAATGATTTTGAATATCGATTCATTAGTAAAAAACCGTCTCCCACTTTTGAATTGCCGAAGCAAGAACTTTATGTAAGAGTTGAAGCCCCAAAAGGGGAATTGGGAATTTTTTTAATAGGGGATCAGAGCGGGTTTCCGTGGAGATGGAAAATTCGACCACCTGGCTTTATCAATTTGCAAATTCTTCCCCAGTTAGTTAAAAGAATGAAATTGGCTGATATTATGACGATACTAGGTAGCATAGATATCATTATGGGAGAAGTTGATCGTTGAAATGATAATTGATACAACAGAAGTACAAGATATCAATTCTTTTTCCAGATTGGAATTCTTAAACGAGATCTATGGAATCATATGGATGCTTGTACCTATTTTTACTCTTGTATTGGGAATCACAATAGGAGTACTTGTCATTGTGTGGTTAGAAAGAGAAATATCTGCAGGAATACAACAACGTATTGGGCCTGAATACGCCGGTCCTTTGGGAATTCTTCAAGCTCTAGCCGATGGGACAAAACTCATTTTCAAAGAGAATCTTCTTCCGTCTAGAGGAGATACTCGTTTATTCAGTATAGGACCATCTATAGCAGTTATATCCATTTTACTAAGTTATTTAGTAATTCCTTTTAGCTATCACCTTGTTTTATCTGATCTTAATATCGGTGTTTTTTTATGGATTGCCATTTCAAGTATTGCTCCCGTTGGACTTCTTATGTCAGGATATGGATCAAATAATAAATATTCCTTTTTAGGTGGTCTACGAGCTGCTGCTCAATCGATTAGTTATGAAATACCATTAACTCTTTGTGTGTTATCAATATCTCTACGTGTGATTCGTTTAAACATAAACTTTTTTTATTCCGTTATTTTTAGTAAATAAATGAATAGACTTCATTTTTTATTCATCATTTAAGCCGATGAACTAAATCCGATAGTTATATGAGTGAAAGAAAACAGCTTCTAAATTAGCTGTAAAAAGATTGAGTCTCATTTCCTATGTACAAGAATTAAAATAAAGGAAATATAAGCAAGACCTTTACCCCAAGATTGAGGGATTAGTTATCCTGTCTTGAAGCGGGCTCAAAAGATCAACCGTGTAGAGTTTTCATTATTGTTTCTATGTATTACCATAACGCGTGATTAAACAAAAATGAGTGGATGGTTAGGAACACAAAAATACATAAAGGATTAGTAATGGAGATTCTTTGGGTAAATTATTCAAAAGGATATATTTTTGCATAAAAAAAAAAAAAAAGAATCCGAATTGGGGCTTTAAGTTGGTAGAAATGATCAAGTAGTACTCCCCACGATTCCGATCCAGAGTATGCTCCTATCCACAGATTAAAAAAATGACTATCAGGAACGAAATAATCCTTTTTTTAAGTCCCCTCTTTAAGAAAGAAGAATAGGAACGAAAAAAATAAAAAGATCTTTTTATTCTTTCATATATTCATAAAAATCGTGTGTCATGCGACTTTATAATTTTTTTTCCATAATTGAAAAAAGATAGGTTGAAATATCTATTGTGGTTTTACAAGGAGTATTTTATTGAAGGATTAAGTTATTACTCAATAAAGAAAAATTGAAATTATTAAAGGACGAGATCAATTCAGAAGTCTTTTTTAGTTATTATTATAGCAGACAGAATTCCATTGGTCTAATTCGGGACCTTTGAAAGGTTTTGCTCTATATATATTTTATTTATACTACAAACATATCAACATAAAAAATATTGAACCGGTCCTTAGATTTATTGGTGGCCTTGGAGGAGCCGTATGAGGTGAAAATCTCATGTACGGTTCTGTAATAGCGATAGGAACTGTGATGTTACCAACGACTATGATTATCTAATAGTTTAAGTACAGTTGATATAGTTGAGGCCCAGTCAAAATATGGTTTTTGGGGTTGGAATTTGTGGCGTCAACCTATAGGGGTTATCGTTTTTCTAATTTCTTCCCTAGCAGAATGTGAGAGATTACCTTTTGATTTACCAGAAGCAGAGGAAGAATTAGTAGCAGGTTATCAAACGGAGTATTCAGGTATCAAATTTGGTTTATTTTACGTTGCTTCCTATTTAAATCTATTCGTTTCTTCGTTATTTGTAACAGTTCTTTATTTGGGCGGTTGGAACATCTCTATTCCCTACATATTTGTTCCTGAGCTATTTGAATTTGAAATAATTAAAGTGGGTACAGTCTTTGGAACGACAATTGGTATTTTGATTACATTAGCCAAAACCTATTTGTTTTTGTTCATTTCTATCACAACAAGATGGACTTTACCTAGATTAAGAATGGACCAATTATTAAATCTTGGATGGAAATTTCTTTTACCCATTTCTCTCGGTAATCTATTATTAACAACTTCTTCCCAACTCTTTTCACTGTAAAGTAAATAAGGAATACGATATTCTATATTTACGACTTTTCGCAAGCAAGAGAAAGAAACAAACATCAAATT